CTAATGCGTTACAAAACCGCGCCTTCATCAATGATCCAATCAGATGAATAATTGGAACGGTCGTATCGACCTTCTTCATAGAATTACCTATTAGAAATGAATTTTCTAGCATTTGACTCCGTACCACCAAAGAATTGAGTCGCACACCGGAAAGATAGCCCAGAAAGTTGATAGAGTACTTGCCTAAGTGGTTTAGATGAACCCTTCCCGATTGAGACGACACGTGAAAATGCCATTGCCATAAACCGACAAGGTAATATTTCCATTTATTCATCAAAAGAGGCGTATCCTTTGAAGCCAGAATGGATTTTCCTTGATATCTAACATAATGCATGAAAGGATCCTTGAACAACCATAGGATGTCCTGAAAATCTTTAGCAAAGACTTCGACAAGATGTTCGACTTTTCCATAGAAATACATTCGCTCAACGAGGACTCGAGAGGATGTTGATCGTAAATGAGACGATTGGTTACCGAGAAAAAAGAGGATGGATTCATATTCATATACATGAGAATTATATAGAAACAATAACAATCTTGGATTCCTTTTTAAAAAAACAGAAATAGAGTTCTTTGGAGTAATAAGACTATTCGAATTAAAATACTCGTGGAGAAAGAACCGTAATAAATGTAAAGAAGAGGCATCCTTTACCCAGTAGCGAAGGGGTTGAACCAAGATTTCGGGACAAATGGGGTGGGGTATTAGTACATCTAACACATAATTTAAACGTGACATTTTGTCCTCGAAAAAAGGAAATATTGAATGAATTGATTGGAAATTTGGAGATTTTTCAATTTCTTTCCCTTCTAAAAAAGCTACCAACCGTGGGGCAATTTGAATTTCCACCACGACAGCAAATCCCTCTGATATAATTTGAGAATACAACTTCTTGTTGTGCCCAAAAATTGGATTTTGGTTAGAATCATTAGCAGCAATACTCAAATGAATCTGTTGATACATTCGAGTAATTAACCGTTTCACACTTAGTGAACTAGATTTATTGTCATAACCCCCACTTTCCAATGAAATCATCGAGCTATTTAAACCATGATCATGAGCAAGTGCATAAATATACTCCCGAAAAAGAAGTGGGTATAGGAAGTCGTGTTGTTGAGATCTATCTAGTTCTAAATATACTTGAAATTCCTCCATTTGAAATTCGATTAAAAACAAAGGAACAAAGGTAAGGGATTTAGTGGGCGATCAAACGATACATAGTGCGATACGGTGAAAACAAAGTATTGTAGTAAAAAAAGTAGATACCTTGAAAACGGGTCGACTCATCACCGGATTCTCTATCCTCTTATTTCCAGTTAATTTAATTGGTTTATGTTTGTTATAGTATAACAAAGTGGTTAGAAACCCTTTATTTTTTCACTCCAATCGCTCTTTTGATTTTGGAAAAAAACAACTATCTTTATCAATATACTGCTTCTTCTACACATTCATCTACAACCCATAATAGGGATTCGCGAATACTTAGGACTCATTAAATAAATCGATAATCCACTCATGGGAAACCCTTTCCCCGTGTTAGGAACTAATATCTTTTTAACGTTTAATTAGATCGGATAATCATTCAAATTAAGAACCGAAGCTCGTTACTTTTTGTTTCCCTATAATTGGAACCCTAGGGCTCTATCCATTTATTCACTCGACCCAACTTTAATTAAATTTCTTTTGTTCCGCGCCAAGAATTCAAACTTGGTTTTGTATCGATTGAACAAGAATAAAATATTCTCAAAATTATCCATTGATACGACATGCTGTTTTTTCCATTCATTCCTTTCAGGATCAGTCGTGGTCTTACAAACTCTCCCGAAGATTTGGACGAATCCTTTGCTTCATAGAAATGTGTAAAAGATGCTAGCCGTACTTAAAAGCCGAGTACTCTACCGTTGAGTTAGCAACCCAAAGAATTCGAATGGTTAGATAGAATCGGAATCAAAATAAATAAACGAAATTCAATTTCACAATGGAATCCAAATATTAAACTAGCAAGAACTCGAATCAAAAAAATTTATAATTGATTCTGAACATAAAAAGAAAAAAACCCATAGGACGGAGATAAATGGGTCCATTTTTCCACGATCGAATTATATTTGTTCAATACACTATTGTCAATATGACATTGAATATTGAATATCAAGATTGAGAAAATACTAAAAAAAATACAATGACGAAAACAAAAAGAGTTAATTCTTTATTTATTAAATTGAATTAAAATTCAAATACCAAAGAATTAAAATTCAAATACCAAATCTAATTTTATATATTAATAAATAGAAAAAATTAGATAAATAAAAAACTTTAGGAATACTTTTTTAGAAAAATACTTGAAAAAAACCGAAAAGAAAGAGGTATGAATAGAACAAAAAGGGGGGGATAGTAAAGAAAAAATTCTACAAAACTATATAAGACTCCTCCCCACCCTCTTTTTTTGTTCTATTCCTTAATAGAATTTCGTTTGATTAAGACTAAGTTTAAGTTCTGTAAAAAACCCCGCTTTCTTTGAAATATCATGAACGGTTCCTGTAGGTTGGGCGCCCTTGTCAAGGAAATATAGAATAGCAGGAACATTTAAATGGGTTTGATTATTTATCGGATCATAAAAACCCACTTTCTGAAGATCTCTTCCTTCTCTTCGGGATCGACCATCAATTGCAACGATTCGATAAACGGCTCATTGGGATAGATATAGATGAACAATACCCCCCCTAGAAACGTATAAGAAGTTTTCTCCTCGTACGGCTCGAGAAAAAAATGGTTAGAAGTGAGAATTATGTCTATGTATAGAATTAGAATGTAAAATAGATCTATAAAATAATCAAATCAATTAGAAATTTAAGTCCTTCTTTTTTTTTGTTTATTTTGAAAACGAAACAAAAAAGCATTCCTACTCTCATAACTCAAGTTGGATAAGTTTCAAAGCCCAAACGAAAACCCTTAGGCATTTCCTTTTTTGAGCGGTCTCAAGCCCCTTTTTTGTTTGTCTCGTTTCGAATCGAATCGATTTTTGGATTTTTCATTCTGATCGAATTGTTGAGACAATTGAAAATGGTATTTCCTTGTTCCAGGACCCTTTGTCTTTGCTTTGAATCATTGGGTTTAGACATTACTTCGGTGATCTTTAATGTTTTTTAGTTTTTAATTTTGAAAAAATGGCAGCAACACACCCCTTTTTTATTTTTGATTTCTTTCTATCAAAGAATCATACGAACAATTGATTGCTACGGGATAAACTTTTGATGGAAAGAGTTTTCCCAATTCCAACAAAAATTCCCTTTTTTATAAATTGCTCGAATCAGATCCTTTCTATTTCTATATCCAAATCAAAAATTACTTACGAAGTTTTTTCCAACTTATTGATTGGTATTAACCCTAGATCCTTGCCCCTGAGAAATGAAGAAATACTTTTACTCGAGCTCCATCCTGTCCTAGTTACATTACCACCCACCAAAAGGCGAGGATTCTAATAGACCAGAAGAAAGAATGTCGAGCCAAGAGCCCATTCATATAAAATCGAAAACGATGGATGCTAAAAAAAATCCACAGCGGATCGTGTCCTTCAAGTCGCACGTTGCTTTCTACCACATCGTTTCAAACGAAGTTTTACCATAACATTTCTCTAGTTTGGAACTGGTATGTAATTGATTCCATTATGGAATCATGAATAGTCATTGCTTCAGTCTATACACAGTCTTTTTCCTTGTATATGAAGGGAACATTTAGGTTGTTATTCTTTCATCCTGAATACTAAAATGAAAGATCAAATCATAATTACAAAAAAAAAATGGGTGATTTCCATATCTATCAGATTAGACTGAACAATTTTCGTTGGAAGTAATTATGTATATTGTATGTTAAATATTTAATAGTAAGGTAAGGCACAAATCTTAAAAAAAGCAAAAGAACGTTATCTCTGAAATAGAAGGATAGCAATCCATGCATATAAGCCCTTCCTCAAATTTTGCGTCGTTTTTTTGTCTTGGGCTTCAGATTCAATAATCTTTCCCCAAATTGAAAATAATGGAAATAGGCTGTATGAATCACGCCCGTCTCAATTGTTATTGTTATTCCCGAGATTTACAATTATTCATTAAATAAAGCCCAAGACAAAATACCTAAAATTTGGGTTAGGGTCAAAGAAAATCCATTCCATGTGGAACAGGATTATTGGTTAATGAGATTTGGACCGACACGGATATTCAAATCGGTATCTTTCATTGCTCCCTAACTCTTATCTACTCCCACCCCTAATTCTTTCTGCGGGGATGATGAATCCTAAAAAAAAAAAAAAAAAAAAAAAGATCCTATTTTAGGGGATGCTAAACTATTTTGTATAGAAACAAAGACAAAAAGGCCCAGATTAAGTCATTGTTTCCTTCTAATTTTTTTTTTTTAATCGAACCTAGTCTCTTACTTAAGAGACTTAATCCCGAATTCAATCAGTACCAGGAATACCCTCTTCTTTAGAGTTCCGAAATGAAAGGAGAATAATTGGGACTGTAAAAATATAGGAAATGGGGAGGCTTTCGCATTTCAATTTAGAATGTATCTTTGAAAATTTAACTCGATAGGGGACGTAAGACTTTTCTAAGAAACTTACTTAAATATGAAAGGGAAAAAAGGGGGGGGGCGTACGCAAAAATGCCCATCCAACGTTTTTAAATTCAAACTCTTGTGATCGGCGTTCCCCGCTTGCGTGGACCACAAATGCATTCAGTTCCGTTTTCGTATTATTTGAATTCGATTCAATTTGTGAAAAAAGGCCTGATTCCGAAAATCATTTTTTAAAATTAGAAAAAAGACGTACACGTACTTTTTATCAAAAATTATACTTAAGAGAGTTGCTCAAAAGGGGAATTCCATTTTTTTTTTTTTATTCTGTCCGGCCTGGGACGGAAGGATTCGAACCTCCGAATACCGGGACCAAAACCCGTTGCCTTACCACTTGGCGACGCCCCATTTCAATTTCTATTCGGTACTAATAAACAGTAGTATTGGTATTGGTTGTTCGTCAATTCCAGTCCAAGCCCTAAAATTCGATTATTGTTTTAGTTTAGGATTGTGACACGTGTAGGTGTAAAATAAAACTTAATTTATTGATCATTACATAGAATTCAATTAAGATATTGTATGAAAGTATCATTTCTTCAATTCTCACACGAGAATAGAAGGATTTTTGTTTTGATTGGTTCGGTCCCAAGAAGTATTTTTTTGTCTACCTTACTTTCTTTTCTTCCTTTTTATCTTATATCAATAAGATATTAATAACTCAATCAAAATCCAATTATCTCCAAAAAAAAAGGTTTGTTATGCTTAATATCTTTAGTTTAATGTATATCTGTCTTAATTCTGCCCTTTATTCGAGTAGTTTTTCATTCGCCAAATTGCCCGAGGCCTACGCTTTTTTGAATCCAATTGTAGATGTTATGCCAGTAATACCTGTTCTATTTTTTCTCTTAGCCTTTGTTTGGCAAGCTGCTGTAAGTTTTCGATGAGATCTTTAATATTGGGCTAGAAAAATTCATGATTTATTCGAGTTCGAGAAAAAAATTCTAACAATTGATAAGATCAGATGAGTCGTACAATATGAATGAACCCTCGCCTCAATTCAAACAGTGAAATTCGTGGGGAGCCACGGTCCATTTTGATCCCCCCATTTGCTATTTGTTGATTATGACCCTTTTTTACCGAAACCATATTAGAGCCAACCACAATGTTGAATTCGAATTGTGTGAATTTATGAAAACTCTTTTCTATTTATAGAATCGAAATTCTAAAAAAAACTTCATTTCTTGATGTCAAAATCGGATATGTAGTATAAAAATAGAGAATCTATTCTTTTTTTTCCTTTTCCCCAAAAAACTTATTTGGAGATTGTGTAATGCTTACTCTCAAACTCTTTGTTTACACCGTAGTGATATTCTTTGTTTCTCTCTTCATCTTCGGATTCCTGTCTAATGATCCAGGGCGTAATCCCGGACGCGAAGAATAAAAAAAGAAGGGGTTGCTTGCTTTAGTCGTATAAATATTCTTAGGGTTTTCTCGATTCCACATCTGGTTACTATTAAAAAAAGGGAAAAGTGTTCGCTAAATTGGAATTTGAAAAATACGAAGCGATCGACCGAAACGGAAAGAGAGGGATTCGAACCCTCGGTACGAATAACCCGTACACCGGATTAGCAATCCGACGCTTTAATCCACTCAGCCATCTCTCCTAATTGAAAAAAAAAAAAAAATAATTACTATGTTACATTACACAAAAAATAATGCTTGAAAAAAGCCCGCCTTTACTTTCTTTTATATCTTTCCCTTTCTATATTCTTGATATTCTAGAGAATATAGAAAGGAAATTTATTATACAGCTCGTAGAAAATATAGCTTATAGAATCGATTTTTTTTTATTGTCTTTTGTATTCTATTTTTTTTATTGTCTTTTGTATTCTATTATATAAATAGATCTTACTTTTATCAGCAATTCCATTTCTATCATTTATAGAAAATTAAAAGACAGAAAGCATTCGAAAGAGATAAAATAGAAAAAACTAAAGAAAAGAATATCTCTTTAATTTCGTTCAACAGGGCTTTTTTATTTCCACTTCGACGGCCTGGCCTGGCCAGTACCCAGCCGGGCCCTTTTTTTGTTCTAATGAACCATACCGCCGAACCATAGAAAAAATGCGAACCATAACATAAACAAAAATGATTTATTTGGATTTGATTTGAAAACCCAAAAATGAAATACTTCTTATTGTATTCAACGAACAAGAAAAAGAAGGACTATTTACATTCCTATGATGATATAGAATTAGAAAAAAGTGTCATTTCTTATTATTCTTTCGTTTCTTTTTTTTTTGTATTTCCTTTTATTTGACTTTTACTGGAAAAAAATACTGAAAAAAAGGAAAAAGGGAACTAGGGATTTTTTCACAATCCACTTGTTTTTATCTTATGACTTAAGTTGTTTTGTCGAGCCATATCTGTCAAAATTCGTCCAACAAAAGAGTTTGTTTTTAATTATGAAAATTTTAATTATTAAATTTGGTTATTTAAACGAAATAACTCCCCCTTTCCTAATTGCATTAGGACTCCTGACAAAGACGTCAACGTTCTAATTTCGAATTTGCATTTCATGATTATTTTGAATTTCTGTTCTATCTTGATTACATCCAATTCTCTTGTTCGACAAAAGGCCCTTTTTTATACAATAATCGCATTGTAGCGGGTATAGTTTAGTGGTAAAAGTGTGATTCGTTCAATTAATCCCCTTAATAGTTAAGGGGTCCTTCAGTTTAATTGCTATTCCAATCAAAAACTTTATTTCTTAAAAGGATTCGACTTTAATCCTTTCACTCTAAAATAAAAATAAAAGATTTGGGGAAAAATATCCGTTGTCGTGATTTGTATCCAAGGGTCAATTCGAAATTGAAAATTTGGATTATGAAATTGCGAAACATAATTTTGTTTTTGAATTGGATCAATACTTCCAATTT